TTCTGGTCCTGGAGGTAAAATATCAACTACTTGATGTCCATCCGATGCATCCGCTATGATTATTTCGTACCCCCCTTTTTCTTTTCGTATAATTTTGCTTACTCTACCCGCTGCTGTAGCATTATAAACTGTATTATTACTCTTGCTCCCATCAGGATAAATCTGACCCCTTCCTCGGTTTCCACCTACATATATGGGATATTTTAGGAAGTGAACATCCTTCTTAGTAGCGGGGTCGGGGGAAAGAATAGGAAAGGCAATTTCACTATATTTTTGACCAGGAACAGGACCTATCACAAGAATATTTTTTTTAGTAGGTCGGTAGCTCTGAAAAGAAAGATTACCCATCTTTTCTTTTATCTCAGGCGAAATACGATCAGGGGGGGCTAATTCAAACCCCTCCGGTAAAATAAGAACAGCCCCCACATTCAAGGCCCCTTTTTTGCCATTAGCAAGAACTTGTTTAAGTTGCTTATCATAAGGAATTCGAACAACTGCCTCAAATACAGTATCAGGAAGTACCGCTTGCGGAACCTCAATATCCACGGGTTTATTTGCTAAATGGCAATTGGCGCATACAATACGCCCAGTGGCTTCTCGTGGATTTTCATAACCCTGCTGTGCAAAAATGGGATATGCATTTGAAATGGATGCCCCAGTCATTATATATATAATAATGAGCAATACGGAAACGGATCGAGTAATCTCTTCCTTTATCCAAGAAAGGTTATTTCTAGTTTGCATGGTCCAATGGTTGATTCCAAAAATTTATACAATAAAATGAGGTAGGTCGCTAATATGGTTCCCTATCCAAGATTCTGCTATTTACTGAAATGAAATAATTCTACTGGAATATAAGAAGAATCAAAATCCCCTGGATGGGGATAAAAAAAGAAGTATGATTTTGAACGTTTTGCTTATGTACAAAATCACAAAGAGTAGAATTGGATCAGTGGATTCTTTTTCAGTCATTCATTGAATGATAAATCACTACAAGTGAGGGAGATAGACGATTTAAATAGCGGAAGATCCAATATTTAAAAATTGTATCTAATATAACTGGAAAAGTGGAAACAAGACCAGATATAATTTGCTCAGAATGAGCAAATCCAAAATCTTTGTAAATAGAACCAATCAATAGTTCCCAGCCGTGGGGCGAATGAAATCCTAGACATAAATCCGTTAATAAAAGAATAGAAAATGCTTTTATTGTGTCGCTTAAATTATATAGGAATTCTTGAAACCAAGAATTAAGAAAAACAAGTTCTTGATTACCTAGAATAGAATAACCACTTAAAACAAGGAAATATATTATATTTGTCGAGAACTGGAGAATCTTATGGATATGGCCTTCGTTGTGCATCTTGATCAATTGGATCGTTTCTTTGTGGATTCCCAGCTTTTGTAAATGTGTTTCCGGGTATTCCTTTATCATTTCTTCCAAGAGGAAGAGCTCGTCTAATTCTATGAATTTTTCAAGAATAGTTTTTTCCTGAAGATCGTTCAAAAAAGTTTTGAATTCCCTAGTATTCCACCAATTAGTAACCCAAGATTCTATATTTTTTTGAAATGAGAAAGAGACCCACCAGGGCAAAAAGACTATAGATGCAAGATATAAAAGGAGAGTAAACGCTTTCTTTTTTTCCATTTTTCGTCTGTGAATTTTTAATCAACCCACGTCGTCAATTCTATACAATCTAATAGTTCTAGCAAACATAAGTTTTATTCCTTTTCTTACAAAGTAGCGAGACTATGAATCTATCCCCATTTTGTTTTTGATTCAGTGGCTAGCCTTTTCTTTTGAATTTAGATTTAGAAAGAATTAATAAATTGACTTTTGAATCAAAGTACATTTGAAAGTCGAATGAGGAAACAATGTTTCTAGGACAGTTCAATTGTTCCAATTCGAAGCAATTACATCTTTTCAATGAATACACCCCACCCCAAGAGGCTGCTTTAACCAATGAATATTATTCGTATTTCGAGATGAAAGAGATCCCTTATCTCACAAACTCTCAAAATAGAAAATAAAAAAAAAATTCTTTAATTCATTTCAAAATACTTCAATTGGTACACGCAAGAAATAAGCCAATTCGCCCGCTTTTTGCTCAATTTCTCGTGGAGTCAAATTCTCATCAGTACGAGTCAACGGAATGGCCCCTTGACCTCGAATTTCCATATAAAGGACACGACGAGCATAAATACCCTCTTTAACTTCTATTCTGAGGGACTGAATATCTTTCATAAAGAATCGGAGGAAGATACGACGATTTTTTCCAGGAAATCCCCAACGAAAAATACACACTATTCCCTCCTTTTTATCGAATAGATCGTAACCACTACCCACATTCCACGAAATCGTGCACCACAAGTAGGAGCTAATAAAGAGCCCTGCAATCCCGTAGAAAGACATCACGATCCCTTGTGGAAAAAAAAGGATTTGTTCAGAAAGAAATAAAGATATTAAATTCCGGCCAAGATAACTAGAAGTTCCAACCAATAAGAACCCTAATGAACCAAAAAACAGGATAAAGGCCCAGCAGAAATTACTTGTTTTTCGAGACCCTGCTATAAGTTCTATCCATATACGTTCTGATCGACAATTCATGTTGTATTTTATTGGAATTGGGAGAATAACCAAAATGGCTTTGACTCTACTTTTTTTTTCAATTTCCGAAGTAACGCTCATCAACTAGTACTCTCGGACGTGAACTCTTAAGAGTAACTCATCGAATTCCTTTTTCCTTTTCTTTCAGTCACCCGCCCTGATACCACTACTGCTACTGCTACATTTTCAAATAGATGTAATTGATTTAGACATATATCTTCATGTTTACGCACGCATTAAGAACTCTTTCGGTTATGTGTCCTTTATCTTCGGAGGAAGTACCATGTTATCCCATAGTCTACAAAATATATATCTGTGTTATGATCCAAGTCTAAGTTTTGAAAAATAAATACAAAGAAGAGGATCCATCATATCTAAAAAATCTTGTTTCTTTGAACATGAAGAGATAAAGAAGCCATTGCAATTGCCGGAACAACTAGGCCTACCAAAGGCACAAAAATAGAGGGTATGCTGGTGAAAGTTGTCATAGAATGAATACCTCGATTTAATATTTGTACCTGTTATAAAGATATCTTATAATCATTATAATTCGGATTTCAGTTTATTTGCCTTCTTGCTTTATTTTGATTTTGCGGAAAAAAGAGTGTTCTTTTATGTTATAGAGGTTTACTGTTTAGTAATCAGTGATAGCGATGAAAAAGAGAAAAAGTCTACTTGTTGATTTCATTTTCATTCAAAGGAAAGAAAGCGTGGAACTGCAATAACTCACTAAGAACGCCTTTTAAAAGATTACGGGGTACGATTGGATCAAATAAGCCCTTATGGAATAAATATTCAGCCGCTTGTGAACCTTCAGGTACTGTCTTATTCAATGTTTGTTCTATTACTCTTTTACCCGCAAATGCAATGTAAGCGTTGGGTTCGGAAATAATTATATCTCCTAACATACCAAAACTTGCTGTCACTCCACCGGTAGTAGGAGATGTAAGGATTGATACATAAAATAATTTTTTATTTAATTGATAATCAAATAAAGCAGAAGAAATTTTAGCCATTTGCATCAAGCTCAAACTTCCTTCTTGCATGCGTGCTCCTCCAGAAGCACACACTAGAATAAGAGGTAAAAATTGATTGGTAGCATACTCGATTAAACGTGTAATTTTCTCGCCTACTACGGATCCCATACTACCTCCCATAAACATAAAATCCATAACCCCAATTGCTACGGGAATATTATTTAGTTGACCAGTACCAGTTTGAACAGCCTCGGTTAATCCTGTCTTTCTTTGATAAGAATCAATACGATCTTTATAAGGTTCCTCCTCTGAATGAAAGTCAATGGGATCTAGAGAGATCATCTCTTCATCCATAGGATTCCAAGTGCCCGGATCAATCGAAAGTTCAATTCTATCTGAACTACTCATTTTCAAATGAGACCCACATTGTTCACAAATATTCATTTTTGACTTAAAAAATTTCTTATAATTTAATCCATAACAATTTTCGCACTGAACCCACAGATGCCTGTATTTTTGAGTTATATGGAGATCATTAGATCTTTCTCTTATAGTTAAATCAAGATCATTTGTGATAGGTCTTAGGCTGGAACTCCTCTTTTCACTACTATTTCCACCTTCACGACAAATGGAACTGTAAATGTAACTATCAATATCGATTTGAGAACAAAGATAATTGTCAACACAATTATTAATGTGAGTATTCCAGTTATCTTTAGTATCATACATCAAAGTATGATATCGGGGATCTTTCCTAGTAGATCCATTATTAGAATAACTCGAACTTCGATAACTATAAAAAGAAATTTCCAGTCCACTCAGAAACGAATGATCATTGTCAATCTCAAAAAATTGATTTTCAATATCAAAATATATGGAATAACAATCCCTATTACTATTCCTAATTAAAAAAGTGTTATCAGCGCTAAAATTCCGAATGCTCTCGACACCCCGATCGCGATTACTGTAATTAGAACTGTCAGCATCACTCCAACTAGGAGTGTTTTTATCCCTACCATTTAGACTACAGTCTTTCCGTACACTAACATTTTCAATAGGACCAAGACTATTCCTTAATTTACTTAAACCGCACCGGTATTCTAACTTCCTTCTAGATAACATCGAATTGAACCACCTTTTTTCCATAGAACTTTTTTGCCCCTATTTACATGAAAATACAATAGAATAGACGAATAGTCATTGGATGGAAAATTTAATGCAAATATCATTTCCTATCAAAAAAAAAAAAAAAAAATGGAATTTAAAATGTATATTATCTAACTAAAAAATAAGAGTTCCCCATGTTATGCAAAATTCGCATCGAAAAAAGACATAGTTGCTCTCTCCTATGAAGAAGAAGAACTTTTTTCATAAAATCTCGTATACTAATACGTTTCCATTTTTACACAGAATGA